GAGTAGGATCGCTTAACCATGCTTCATAATTGGAAAAACGAGCACCGTGGAAATACATGCCACTTAGCCAAAGAAAGATGATGGAGAGTTGGCCGAAATGGGCACTAAATACTTTTCGAGAGATCTCCTCCAAATCATTAGTATGGCTATCGAAATCGTGAGCATCAGCATGTAGGTTCCAGATCCAAGTGGTAGTATCAGGCCCTTTAGCTATTGTTCTTGAGAAATGACCGGGTCTGGCCCATTGCTCGAAAGAAGTTTTTATGGGATCCCTATCTACCAAAATTTTTACTTCTGGTTCCGGCGAACGAATAATCATTGAGTCCTCCTCTTTCCGGACAACACGTACAAAGAGACTCGCCAACAGTTAAGTAATTAGTGAACCTATGAGAGATGTTTATACTTAGTTCTTTCTCTACTATCTCCCATCTATCTATTTTCTTTAGTTATTCACTAGAACAATTATGATCTGTAAGTTGATCCGGGGCAAGTGTTCGGATCTATTATGACATAGCCACGAGGCGCTCAACGGACACTTTTTAATCTTATAAAACCTTTTCAGGTATTTGAATTGACGCAAAAACAATTTTTTTGTGCAACTCAGTATATTCATATCTCAATTATAAGTTCCTAAATAGAACTACTTTATGTCTTACATAGAACATTTTACTTATTACTTTACTCTATTATTAAAAATTTACTCTATTCCAAATCGCGCAAGCGGTCATTAGTCATTACTAAACTAAGAGACATTCCAGTATTGATATTTAGTCATTCGAAAGCCTCTTTTATTAGTTTTAATAGGAATAAAAAAAAATAGATTCTCTACTCTATCTGTGTATCGGTTATTCCTACGAAATACCGGACGAAATAGAAAAAAACGATCTTAGAAGGGATATAATGAAATTCTTTGATTGGTTCTTTCCAGAGAACCTTTTTATTTGACTGATGGGGACAACAAACAAAACTATTTTACAAAACAATTTTATTATAACAAATAGAATTTCTTATTTTATTATAAAGAGTAAATAGAAAAATTCTAAATAATACTAAAATAATACTAATCTAAATAATACTAAAATAATACTAAATAAAATAAGAAAAGTGCTCTTATTCGAAACGCCTTGTGATCTTCAACCAATTCTGTGCTTCAATATAATTACCTGGAGTAAGCGCTATAGCTTGTTTCCAATACTCAGCGGCTTGATCGAACCAAGCCTCTGCAATTTCAGAATCTCCCTGTCGAATGGCCTGTTCTCCCCGGTCGGAATAGGCAGTTAAATTCCTTCCCTTAGAACCGTACTTGAGAGTTTCCTACTCATACGGCTCAGCAGTCAATTCTTTCGGTGTCCCATTTTTTAATCTACCATAATATATAATTATATAATTGAATGAGATTTCTCATAGATCTATCTAATTTTTTTTTCTCGAGTTAACCAAAAGAGATTAATTGCATGAGTTTCAAACTTTAATTTTGATTAATAATTTAATCAGTTTTAGTTTTATCTTTTTTCCCACCTTCAGAAGAATAAAGCATAGGCATTTTCACTATCATTAGAATTTTCTAAAAGGTAACTATCTCGGTTTCATATATAAATTTCTATAGAATCTTTGAAAAAGACTTTCTTTCATAAGAAAGAAAAGACTTACTATCTTTGGGATCTGATTCTACACCGCTGCTCAATACCTTAGGGGATCGACTCTATTACATAAGTTGATTCCTAACTTTTATCTCATATCGTGACATAAGTAAGCAGTTCTTATTGTATCGGTCCAAAACCTCACTAATTGATCTTTACGGTGCTTATTCTTTCTATCAATTAGATCCTTTCTTTATCCATAGACTAAAGGATCTAGGCATACCTATCTCTTCATATTTGGACTTCTATGAAGTTTCTTTCTTTTTCTTTGCTACAGCTGATATAAATCGTTGTTTTGGACACGATAGATATGATATGTAGAAAGCCTATTTTCTAGTATTTATTAGCGGATTTGCTCTTTCTTTCCTTTTTTTCTTTCTATAGTGGAGATAGTCGCACGTAATGACAGATCACGGCCATATTATTTAAAGCTTGTGGTAAGAACGGGTTTCGTTCTAGTGCCCTAAAATAATATTCCAAAGCTTTCGTATGTTCTCCGTTCCTTGTGTGGATAAGACCTATGTTATAGAGTATATAACTTCTATCATAGGGATCAATTTCTAGTCGCATAGCTTCATAATAATTCTGTAAAGCTTCCGCATAATTTCCTTCGGATTGAGCCGACATCCGTTGCGGTCGTCTTCGATTCAAAGAATCTCCGTTCCAGAACCGTACGTGAGATTTTCATCTCATACGGCTCCTCCTTTTTTATGTGCATAATGAGAATAATACATGGAATCATCAAAAAAGATTGAAATAATTTCATTATGAACCGAACGGGGCTAGTGTTTTTACAAGAAATCTCTAACCAACCTTCCTGTAAAAGATCTTTTCTTAACATCAAGTATCTTGGTACTAGATAAAAATGATAACTCTAACAATTTCTTTGTTCTTAACACCCCTTAATTTCCGGGAATTAGTCACTTCAACAGTCTTCGATGGTTATACGGGTATCCAAAATACGAACGAGATGGATATTTGTTGTACCAACCATTCTTGTTAATCCCGATTCCGATAAAGAAAAGGTATAATTTATAACAAAGTTTTCGTATTGTTGATTCCTAGGCGTAGTGCTTCTTCCCCTATGCTGCCTATTGGTACTAGTGAAGTAGGGTTGACCTAACCCATAGGTCATAGGTGTAACCTTTCGCTCAATACTAGAATCTAAAATTGAAGCATCTGAGGCTGCATTAATCGGGGATACACGACAGAAGGAATTGTTTTATTTACAAACTTCACCTTCACAATAAGCGTAGATTTATTTCAATAATCTTTTTATTTCTCTCCCAAATAATGTATCTTTCTCCGAAGACTGAAATCGGTAAAGAAAAAAAACATCAAATCGCACCATCTCTGTAATAGGTGAATGCCTCTTTTTCTCCTGAAGTTGTCGGAATTATTCGTAATAAGATATTGGCTACAATTGAAAAGGTCTTATCAATAAAATTTCCATTTATCCGAGATCTGGGCATAGGTAGCAGTCCATTCTATAATTTTTTTTACTTACCTCTTGTGGGAAAATGATCCCACAAACAAAGAAATTGTACAGTACGAAATAACATAAAAATAAAAAAAAAATAGATCAATTGATTCGTTCTAATTCATTGATTTAATTTGGTATAAATATTGTAAGTAAAAAGAATAACTATTGGAAAAAGATGGGAGCGCCGTCTTCGCAAGAATGAAATGAATAGATATATATCTTTTTTTAACAGTTTTTCACAAAAAAAAAATCATTTTTATCCCCCCCCCTTGAAGGAAGGGTTTTTCTTTGATGAAAAGTTTTCTATATTTTTTTATAGTTAGAATTGACTGTACGTACCTATCAAAAAATCTAATATGAATGACTCACTATTCACTCGATTTCTGGGCCATAATCATTATGTAGGAGAGATGGCCGAGTGGTTCAAGGCGTAGCATTGGAACTGCTATGTAGGCTTTTGTTTACCGAGGGTTCGAATCCCTCTCTTTCCGTACCTTTCACCTAATTCACCAATCTTATTAACAGCAATGTATCAAAGCAAATAACAATGGATACCATTATTCCAACGGTTAAGTTAGACCTTTCTTTTATTTTGATATAGATTCTTTATTCCTATGTTCCGCAGTACAGAAAATAAAATACTGGAAAGAGTAGACAACAGGGAATGAGAATCTCCCTACCGATCCGTGATCCATGAATGGGAGAAAAATCCCCGTATCAAACTCCTTACTTTGGTGGGGATTTTTGCTTAGGCGAAAAGGGAAAAATTGTCCGAACCCTTGTTTTATTGTTTTATTTTAATTAGGTTTAAGTCTGACGAGAATAATATTCTACAACCAGCAATTCATTTATTTTCAAACCGACCCATTGACTATCTATTATTTGATTGACTAATCCTTTATATTGGAATGGTTGAAGGGTCAAATGTTTTGGCAATTCCTCGCGGGGGGGTGAATCAAGATAATTTTGAATCAGAGCTCTAGATTTTTGTTCATCCCTCGCTGTAATAATATCGTGGGGTTTGCAGCGATAACTTGGTATATCTACTATACGACCATTAACTAAAATATGTCTATGGTTAACTAATTGGCGGGCTTGGGGAATAGTTGAAGCCATACCCAATCGAAAAAGGATGTTATCCAAACGCATTTCAAGTAATTGTAGTAAAACCTGACCTGTTGACCCTTTGGCTTTTCCGGCAATACGAACGTATTTAAGTAATTGTCGTTCTGTAAGACCATAATGAAAACGCAATTTTTGTTTTTCTTCTAAACGAATACGATATTGAGATTTTTTACTGGAACGTGATTGGTTTCTAAGATCGCTTCCGGCTTTAGGCCTTTTACTAGTTAGTCCCGGTAAAGCCCCCAGACGGCGTATTTTTTTGAAACGAGGCCCTCTGTAACGCGACATAAAGACTCCTTATTTTATTGAAATTTCATAAATTAAAACTAAACTAAATGATAATAAATAAAGCGAAATCTACTAAAGTATTGTACCACAAAGAATAATTAGATGAATTGTATAAATATCCGGACCTTATTGTATTTGTATATGTCTAAAAAAAAACTAAAGATTCTTTTCTTGATTTGTTATACCGAGATCGAGCTCCTCTAATTTCTAATTGTAGGTTCCTACGACACGGTAGATCGGTGACTCTTGGAAAAAAAGGGGAAAGAAGCCTTTTCAATATTCTTTGATTTCACATTATCAATTATGTTATGTAAAAAATCAAACAAATAAAGAAAAGCCTGCTATCGGAATCGAACCGATGACCATCGCATTACAAATGCGATGCTCTAACCTCTGAGCTAAGCGGGCTCACATAACAAAAATTGTACACATATAGGAATTTAGTAAACTACTGGGATCTTAAT